GTGAATGCCTCTTTTTCTCCCGAAGTTGTCGGAATTATTCGTAATAAGATATTGGCTACAATTGAAAAGGTTTTATCAATAAAATTTCCATTTATCCCAGATCTAGACATAGGTGTATTAATCCATTCTATAATTTATTTTAATTTCATTTCGTGAGAAAATGATCCCACAAACAAAGGAATTGTACAGTACGAAATAACATAAAAACGGATTCATTAAAATAAAAAGGAAGACCTTTTACTCATACTCAAATTGTTTCGTTTTGACAGGAATCAATAAAAAAAAAAAATCCGGGGGACGGTTCATGAATTTGAAATCAATCTATGGGTTAAGAAGTTGGAGTAAGGAGTTGTTGTTGAAAAATCTAAAACTGGAAAGGCATTTTAGAATTTTTATGAAAATTGAATAATGATCTAAAGATATCCATTAAACACAGTCTAAAAAAATGGATCAATCGTTGAATTCGTTTCAATTGAGAGATTAAATCCGGTATAAATATTAGAAAGGGCGGAAACCCCATCTTCGCAAACATGAATAGATATATCTTTATTTTACAATTTTTCACAAAAAAGATTTATGCGGAAGGATTTGTCTTTGATGAAAAGTTTTCTATTTTTAGAGTTCAATTTTTTAATAATTTTAATTCAATGTAGATACCTATCCAAAATAATATGAATGACTCACTATTAACTCGGTTTTTTGGCCATAATCATTATGTAGGAGAGGTGGCCGAGTGGTTCAAGGCGTAGCATTGGAACTGCTATGTAGACTTTTGTTTACCGAGGGTTCGAATCCCTCTCTTTCCGTACTCTTCACCTAATTCACCAATGTTACTGACTGCAATGCATCAAATAAGAATGTATACTCCAACAGTTAGACCTTTCTTTGATATCGATTCTGTATTCCTAATCCAAATCTTCTGTGGTACGAAAAATACTGGGCAAAATGGACAAGGAATGAAAATCCCCTACCGATCTATGATACATGAATGAGATCAAAATCCCCAGATAAAACCCCTTACCTTACTTACCCCGGGTCCCTTTACTTAAGCCAAAATGGAGAGGTCAAAATTGTCCGAACCCTTGTTATTTTAGTTGGGGTTAAGTCTGACGAGAGTAATATTCTACAACTAGCAATTCATTTATTTTCAAACCGACCCATTTACTATCTATTATTTGATTGACGAATCCTTCATATTGGAATGGGTGAAGAGTCAAATGGTTTGGCAACTCCTCGCGGGGGGATGAATCAAGATAATTTTGAATCAGAGCCCTAGATTTTTGCTCATCCCTCACTGTAATAATATCTCGGGGTTTACAGCGATAACTTGGTATATCTACTATACGACCATTAACTAAAATATGTCTATGGTTAACTAATTGGCGGGCTTGAGGAATAGTCGAAGCCATACCCAATCGAAAAAGGATGTTATCCAAACGCATTTCAAGTAATTGTAGTAAAACCTGACCTGTTGATCCTTTGGCTTTTCCGGCGATACGAACGTATTTAAGTAATTGTTGTTCTGTAAGACCATAATGAAAGCGCAATTTTTGTTTTTCTTCTAAACGAATACGATATTGAGATTTTTTTCCGGGGCGCGATTGGTTTCTAAGATCGCTTCCGGCTCTAGGCTTTTTACTAGTTAGTCCCGGTAAAGCCCCCAGACGACGGATTTTTTTGAAACGAGGCCCTCTGTAACGTGACATAAAGACTCCTTATTTTTTATGAAATTTCATAAAACAAAATTAAAACTAAACTAAAATATGATAAATTAATCGAAATTTACTGAAGTATTGTATTACAAAGAATAATTAGAGGAATTGTATCAATATCCGGACCTTATTGTATATAAATAATTGTATTATATAAATAAAAAGAATTTAAAATAATAATAAAAAAAATTCAGGGTTCTTTTCTTGATTGATTTGTTCTACAGAGACCGAACTCCTCCAATCCCATTTTTATTCATAATTGGAAGTTCCTACGAGATGATAGGGTGACCCTTGGGAAAAGGGAAAGAAGTTTTTCGCTTTGATTTCACATTATCAATTATGTAAAAAATAAAAAATCAAACAAACGGAGAAAAGCCGGCTATCGGAATCGAACCGATGACCATCGCATTACAAATGCGATGCTCTAACCTCTGAGCTAAGCGGGCTCACATAACATAAATTGTACACGTATACTAATTTAGTAAACTACTGAGATATTAACTGTTCATTCTTAGCTATTTCATAAGAAATATGATATATAGAAAAATAGAAATTCATAAGAAATATGATATATAGAAAAATAGAAATATCAAAAATAAGGAAGAATAGAAAATAGAATTTTAGAATTTCCAAACATATTGGATATTTGAATATTATAGAACATACCTATTAATATAGCGATATTATTAAATATCGCGATATAAAATTTTGATCTATTTCTCAAATATATGTTTATCAATAATAAATATCTTAATTAGCTTAATTAGATGGTAAGATTTTTTTTACTATTCTATGTTTACTATTTTTTATTACATAATTTTATTATATTTCATATATATTTTATATATAGAAATATATATATTTCATTTTAATTTAATTTGAAAATATATTTTAATATTTCATTTTAAATAAAATCGAGTAAAGTAATGTAATTAAGTTTAGAATCTTATTCTATTTCTATATTTATTGTATATTACAATCTTATAATATTATTATTTATTATATATAATTTGAAATAATTTCATATTTAATTAATAAATAATTTTATTTTGAATTCTCTTCTAATTCTAAATTAACGGAATGGTTAGTTATAGCCATTTTATTAGTTTTAGTTATGGCTATTAATTTAATTTAAAATTAATAATACTCAAATCTTCCTTTTCGTTTTTTTGTTATGTTATAATGTTATAATGTTATAGAAGGCCTGCCCTAAGAATAACATGAAAGATAAAAGCGCAATCCAGATCATAATGAAACACTCCTCTGGTTTCATTCGGAAAGGTGAAAGCTAAGACGAAAAAAAAAAAAAAAAAGAATCGACCGTTCAAGTATCTAAAATTGCACGCTAAAAACGGTAGAAATAGGGGCATATATAAGTATAATAAATATATATTATACTATAATATATATGTTATGCGATCTATATTGAATTGATGATATAGAAATGATAGAATCATTTCTGATTGGACCAAATACGGGTCTCCGATAGAGATGAACGAAAATATACAAGAAATCAAATAGTAGAAAACACTTTTCAATATAGGAACCGGTATCTAATGAATTCAACCGGTCCAGCATAATAGAAATGAAAGAAAAAAGGGGGGGCGGCATCATGATGCGATCTTAATCACATCAAAAAAAAGAGGGGATATGGCGAAATTGGTAGACGCTACGGACTTAATTGGATTGAGCCTTGGTATGGAAACCTACCAAGTGAGAACTTTCAAATTCAGAGAAACCCTGGAATTAAAAATGGGCAATCCTGAGCCAAATCCTGTTTTATGAAAATAAACAAGGGTTTCATAAACCGAAAATAAAAAAGGATAGGTGCAGAGACTCAATGGAAGCTGTTCTAACAAATGGAGTTGGCTGCATTGTGTTAGTAAAGAAATCCTTCCATCGAAACTTCAGAAAGGATGAAGGATAAACCTATATACATACGTCTATATACATACGTATAGTACTGAAATACTATCTCAAAATGATTAATGACGACCCAAATCTGTATTTTTTTATATTTATATGAAAAATGAAAGACTTGTTGTGAATCGATTAAAAATTGAAAAAAGAATCGAATATTCATTGATCAAACCATTCACTCCACCGTAGTCTGATAGATCTTTTTAATATAATAATTGATTAATCGGACGAGAATAAAGATAGAGTCCCATTATACATGTTAATATCGACAACAATGAAATTTATAGTAAGAGGAAAATCCGTCGACTTTAGAAATCGTGAGGGTTCAAGTCCCTCTATCCCCAAAACGACCCGGTTGACTCCCTAATTTTTTATTTTCATTTTATCATTTTGTTAGCGATTCAAATAAAAATTCGTTATATTTATCATTCATTCTCATTCTACTCTTTTCTTTCACAAATGGATCTGAGCGAAAATTTTTTTCTTATCACAAGACTTGTGTGTGATATATATGATACGCGTACAGTACAAATGATTTGAGCAAGGAATCCATTAAATTTGAATAATTAACAATACATATCATTACTTGTACTGTACTGAAACTTTGAAATTTTTTTTTTGAAGATCCAAGAAATTCTATTAGATCCTGTATAATACTTTGTAATACTTTTTCGTTTTTCTAATTGACTAATTGACATAGACCCAAGTCCTATATTAAAATAAAATGAGGATGATGCGTCGTGAATGGTCGGGATAGCTCAGCTGGTAGAGCAGAGGACTGAAAATCCTCGTGTCACCAGTTCAAATCTGGTTCCTGGCACATGAGTAATTTGTATGAGTATATATTCTAAAAATTAATTGATATGGGTCGACATACATATTCATTAATAGTATAAATCATGATACATATTTATCCATCTAAATGTCGGAGATATACCCCTTATATATATCATATGTATATAAAGTATACAAAAGAATTCCATTTTGTTTCCTCTTGTTTTTTTATTTGTCCATACTGTGTCTCCTTTTGTTCAAAAAAAAACGTTAATACTTTATACATATTCGAAAGGCTAAATTAGTTAGTTGAAAGAGAAAAAGTATAGTCTAGAGGAGTTGAGGGATGGGAATAGCCAAAGTTCATTTCAGATACAGTACAAATAGAATATGATCCTCTTTCATTTCCTTCTATATTTTTTTCATATTCTATTTCTTCATTTCCTCCTATGTTACTTTCTATAGCCCATCTAAGTGATGTGCGCGGTACATAGTTCATAATGCGGAACTCTTTTAGTTTCATCCTAGTGGCTCGGCTCATTCGAAAAAGTATCTTCAAAATTTGAGAATCTCAATGAATCCTCTAATTTTTTT